GGACTATGATACAAGTAATTCCTGATACCTGGTCGCAAAGGAGTAGAAAATCTAAAGAGAGGCAAAAGGCTTTTCATAATTTTTTTGGTTCTTTTTTACGAATTTTATAAAGCTAAATAGACGGATCTAAAAATTCATTTCGGATAATTGAACCTTCTCAAACTGTTTCTTTTTAAGAACCAAAAAGATTTGTGCCAAAACAACCGATCCTAAGAAGAACAAAAGGCCTTGGACACGTAATGGATCTTGAAGGACTATTTCTGCATCCCCCTGACCAAATCCACCCACATTAGGATTACTCGTTAATGGTTGATCGAGTTTAATGGATTCGCCCTCTGAAACAAGAAGTTCTAGGCCTCGAGGGATAATATCAATCACTTGGCGTCCATTGGATGCATCCACTATGGTTATTTCGTATCCCCCTTTTTCTTTTCGTAAAATTTTGCTTATTATCCCTCCTGCCGTAGCATTATAAACTGTATTGTTACTTTTGCTACCATCAGGATAAATCTGACCCCTTCCCCGGTTTCCACCTACGTATATAGGATATTTTAAGAAGTGAACATCTTTATTAGTAGCAGGGTCTGGGGCAAGAATAGGAAAGGTTATTTCACTATATTTTTGACCAGGAACGGGACCTATCACAAGAATATTTTTTTTATTAGGGCGATAATTCTGAAAAGACAGATTTCCTATCTTTTCTTTCATCTCGGGTGAAATACGATCGGGGGGGGCTAATTCAAACCCCTCCGGTAAAATAAGAACAGCTCCCACATTCAAAGCTCCTTTTTTACCATTAGCTAGAACTTGTTTTAGTTGCATATCATAAGGAATTTTAACAACTGCTTCAAATACAGTATCAGGAAGTACCGCTTGTGGAACCTCAATATCCACGGGCTTACTAGCTAAATGGCAATTGGCACATACAATACGCCCAGTTGCCTCTCGTGGATTTTCATAATTCTGCTGGGCAAAAATCGGATATGCACTTGAAATGGATGCCCAAGTTATTATATATATCATGAGTAAGGCAGATATGGAGCGAGTAATCTCTTCCCTTATCCAAGAAAAGGTATTTCTAGTTTGCATGGTCCAATCATTTATCCCGAAAATTTCTACAATAAAGTTAGGTAGGTCGATAATATACTTCCCTAGCCACAATTCTGCTATTTACATTTACTGAAAAAAGAAAAATTTTTTTTTTGTTGAAATATACAAGGAATCCCTTATGGGTAAAAAGAGTAAAGTAAATACGACTTTGATTTGGTTATGATGTATAAGGTAAGAAAGATTAGAATTGGATCAGTGAATCATTTTTTAGTCATTTATTGCATGATAAATCACTACAAGTGACGGAGATACACGATTTAAATAACGAAAGATCCAATATTTAAAAATTGTATCAAGAATGACTGGAAAGGTAGAAACTAGACCAGATAAAATTTGCTCATAATGAGCAAACCCAAAATCTTTGTAAATATAACCAATCATTAGTTCCCAACCGTGAGGCGAATGGAATCCGATACATAAATCAGTTAATAAAAGAATCGAAAAAGCTTTAATTGTATCACTTAAATTATATAGGAATTCTTGAACCCAAGAATTCAGAATAAAAAGCTTTTCCTTACCCCAAAAGGAATAACCACTTAGAATAACGAAAGATATTAGATTTGTCGAGAAGTGCAAGCTTGTATGGATACGATACTCATTGTGTATCTTGATGAATTGGATCGTTTCTTTGTGGATTCCTAGACGAAATTGTTGTAAATCGGTTTCTGGGTATTCCTTTATCATTTCATCCAGCCGGAATAGTTCCTCTAATTGTATGAATTTTTCTAGAACACTTTTTTCTTTAATATCATTCAAAAAAGTTTCGCATTGTCTAGTATTCCACCAATTAGTAATCCAAGTTTTCAAACTTTTATTACAGCAGAGAGAGATCAACCAGGGCAAAAAGACTATAGATGTAAAATAAAAAAAAGGAATGAATGCTTTCTTTTTTGCCATTTTTAATCTGTGAATTGTTAATGAACCTACCGCATTTGTTGATTCTATTAGATCTAATATTTCTATCGAGCATGAGTTTCTATTCTAATTCGAATAGAATGTATTGAGCCTATGAATCCATTTTCTCTTTTTCTTTTGATTCAAGACTTAGTCTTTGCTTTGAATCTAGAAAGAATACAGAAATAGACTCAGAATACACTTCCAATTTGAATCAAGAAAAAATTGGATTTCCAGGATGTTATTCCCCCTTTTTTCGATCAATACTAAAAGAACTTTTTCAAATTTTTCAAATAAAAAATATTATTCTATTTTCGAGACGAAGAAACTCCCTTTCTTTTCTATCAAATATATCAAAAAAAAAACGAACATAAAAAAATGGATGAATGCTCAATTGAAAAAAAAAAGAAAGAAATTCTTTAGTTTTTTCTTCCTACTGCCAAAGCATTTAGTCTTTTAAAATTAATTCATTTCAAAATACTTCAATTGGTACACGCAAGAAGTAAGCCAATTCAGCAGCTTTTTGCTCAATTTCTCGTGTAGTAAAATTCTCATCAGTACGAATTAAAGGAATAGCCCCTTGACCCCGAATTTCCATATAAAGGACACGCCGAGCAGAAACACCCTCTTTAACTTCTATTCTGATGGACTGAATATCTTTCATAAGGAATCGTAAAAAGATGCGACGATTTTTTCCAGGAAATCCCCAACGAAAAATACGCACTATTCCTTCTTTTCGGTCGAAAAGATCATAACCACTACCCACATTCCACAAAATAGTGCACCACAAATAGCAACTAATAAAGAGACCTGCGATCCCATAGAAAGACATCACAATCCCTTGTGGAAAAAAAATGATTTGCTGAGACGCAAATAACGATATAAAATTTCTACCAAGATAACTGGAAGTTCCAACCAATAAGAATCCTAATGAACCTAAAAGTAGGATAAAGGCCCAGCAGAAATTACTTGTTTTTCGAGACCCCGTTATAAATTCTATCCATATAGATTCTGATCGCCAACTCATATATATTAGATCCAGTTATACAATTTTTTGGAATTGAGAAAATATGACTTTCCTTTTTTTGTTTTCAAAAAAACTCTCATCAACTATTTTGTTGTGAACCTTTACTTTAGGAGTAATTCATAGAATTGTTTATATCTAAAATAATAACATCTCCTTCCTTTATATGATCCCCTATAACTATATACATACAAATAAATACATTGACCAAATAAATACATTGACTTGAATTTCATACATCGGTCCGATGATGATCCATTTTTCAAAAGAGCGTAAATTTATTTACCCATATAATACGTTTACACATGCATAAGAGCTTTTTTTAGTTATGTTTGTAGGAATCTATGTGTTATACAATATTCTACCAAATGGGTCTTAGCGAATAGAAGTTTTTAAAATAAAAAAAGGAGTGATACGATTAGGTCTCATCCGAGCTAAAAAATCTTATTTTTTTGAATATGAAGAAATAAAGAAGCCATTGCAAGTGCCGGAAAGACTAGGCCTACTAAAGGCACAAAAATAGAGGGTAAGTTATTGAAAGTTGTCATAAAATGGGTACCTCAATTTAATATTTGTACCTGTTATTGTTATATTCTGAATTCTAAAGATATCTTAGAATATCTTGTATTTTTATTATTTCTATTATATATATTATATAATTATACTAAGTATCTTTAAGTAAATATATATCTAATACTAATATACAACCTAATAGAAATATATAGAATAGAACCTAATAGAAATAGAATAAAAAAATAGGTACAAGAAACGCCAAACTAAATAAATGGACTTATTCATCTTTCAAAAAAAAATGGATGTATCATAATCCCCTTGTTAGATTTATTATTCTTTTTGTTCTTTTTGTCTTCTAATAGTCATTAATAAAGAAAAATTTTTATTCCATATACAAATTTCTACAAAATTGATTGGAATCTGATCCAACAACAAGGGATTTTCGGGAAATGCAAAAAGATGGAAGACTCTCTATAGATCTGTATATTGAATTATCTATACATATGCAAGCAAGAGAGGAAAATGAACTTTGTTTTATTTGTCTAGTCTAATTTGAACTTCCCGAAAACAAAAATTCACTTTTTATCTTGTTGATAGAGGTTTACTGAGTAGTAAACAAGAATATCGATAAAAAAACGATTCGAAAGAAAAATGAATTTTTCAGGGTTTTCGTTTAATTCTGATAAACTAACTGTTCTATTTGATTTAATTTTTGTTCAAAGGAAAAAAGGCATGGAGCTGAAATAACTCACTCACAACACCTTTTAAAGGATTACGTGGTACAATTGCATCCAATAAGCCCTTACGTAATAAAGATTCAGCCGCTTGTGAACCTTCAGGCACGGCTTTTTTCAATGTTTGTTCAATTACTCTTTTACCCGCAAATGCAATATAGGCATAGGGTTCGGCAATAATGATATCCCCCAACATACCAAAACTAGCTGTCACCCCACCGGTAGTAGGAGATGTAAGAATTGATATATAGAATAACCTTTTACTTGATTGATAATCACATAAAACGGAAGAAATTTTAGCCATTTGCATCAAACTTAAACTTCCTTCTTGCATTCGTGCTCCTCCGGAAGAACACACTAAAATAAGAGGTAAACATTGATTGGTAGCATACTCGATCAAACGAGTTATTTTTTCGCCTACTACGGATCCCATACTACCCCCCATAAACTGAAAATCCATAACCCCAAGGGCTACCGGAATACCATTTAGTTGACCTGTACCTGTTTGAACAGCGTCAGTCAATCCTGTCGTTTTTTGAGCAGAGTCAATACGATTTTTATAAGGTTCCTCCTTCGAATGAAATTTAATAGGATCCGCAGAGACCATGTCTTCATCCATAGGATTCCAAGTACCCGGATCAATCGAAAGCTCGATTCTCTCTGAACTAGTCATTTTCAAATAATGTCCACATTCTTCACAAACATTCATTTCGACTTTCTTATAC